CAACAAACAAATTGATTGATAAATCCATTTCCAATAATGAAATAAATCAAGAAAAAATTAATAATAATAAAATTCACTTTATCTTTATTTCTACTATAAAAAAGTCACTTTATAATATTAGTAAGAAAAATTCCCATATTTTTTGTGATTTATCCTACTTGTCACAAGCATACGTATTTTACAAATTATCACAAACCCAAGTTATTAATTTGTCTAAATTTCGATCTGTTCTTCAATATAACACAACGTCTTGTTTNCTTAAGACTAAAATAAAGGACTATTTTAGAACACTAGGAATATTTCATTCGGAATTAAAACATAAGAAACTTCAGAGTTATAGAATCAATCAATGGAAAAACTGGTTAAGACGGCATTATCAATACGATTTATCTCAGATTAGATGGTCTAGATTAATGCCAAAAAAATGGCGAACTAGGATTAATCAAAATTGTATGGCTCAAAATAAAAATAGAAACTTAAACAAATGGAATTCATATGAAAAAGACCAATTAATTCATTACAAAAAAGAAAATGATTCGGAACTCTATTCATTACCAAACCAAAAAGATAATTTTAAAAAATGTTATAGATATGATCTTTTAGCATATAAATCGATTAATTATGAAAATAAAAGTGACTCATTTATTTCTAGATTACCTTTTCAAGTAAAGAAGAACTTAGAAATTTCGTATAATTCCAACCCGTCCAAACACAACTTTGTTGATATGCCCGCCAATCTTCAGATCAATAATTATCTAAGAAAAGACAATATTCTAGATCTAGAAAGAAATCTCGATAGAAAATATTTGGATTGGAAAATTATCCATTTTTCTCTTAGACAAAAAGGAGATATTGAGGCCTGGGTTAAGATCGATACCAACAGTAATCCAAATACTCAAATTGGTATTAATAATTATCAAATAATTGAGAAAATTGAGAAAAAAGGGGTTTTTTATCTTACAACTCATCAAAATCCCGAAAAAACTCAAAAAAATTCTAAAAAAGTCTTTTTTGATTGGATGGGAATGAATGAAAAAATATTTAATCGTCCCATATTGAATCTGGAATTTTGGTTCTTCCCAGAATTTGTACTACTTTATAATGTCTATAAAATAAAACCGTGGATTATACCAAGCAAATTCCTTCTTTTAAATTTGAATACAAATGAAAATGTTAGGCAAAATAAAAACCAAAAACAAAACTTTTTTCTACCATCAAATAAAAAAATAAAGAATCGAATTCAAGAAGCAAAAGAACCCGCAAGTCAAAGAGAGCGTGGATCAGATATAGAAAACAAAGGAAATCTGGGCCCTGTTTTCTCAAAACACCAAAACGATCTTGAAAAAGATTACGTGGAATCAGACACAAAAAAGGGTAAAAATAAAAAACAATACAAAAGCAACACGGAAGCAGAACTAGATTTGTTCTTGAAACGTTATTTGCTTTTTCAATTGAGATGGAACGATGCTTTGAATCAAAGAATGATCGAAAATATCAAGGTATATTGTCTCCTGCTTCGACTGATAAATCCAACCAAAATTACTATATCGTCAATTCAAAGGAGAGAAATGAGTTTGGATATAATGCTGATTCAGGCAAATTTACCTCTTACAGACTTGATGAAAAAGGGGGTATTGATTATCGAACCTATTCGGTTGTCTGTAAAAAATAATGGACAATTTATTATGTATCAAACCATAGGTATTTCATTGGTTCATAAAAGTAAACACCAAACTAATCAAAGATACCGAGAACAAAGATATGTTGATAAAAAGAATTTTGACGAATTCATTCTGCAACCTCAAACTCAAAGAATAAATACAGAAAAAAATCATTTTGATTTGCTTGTTCCTGAAAATATTTTATGGTCTAGACGTCGTAGAGAATTGAGAATTCGAAGTTTTTTTAATTCTTTGAATTGGAATGGCGTCGATAGAAATTCAGTATTTTGCAACGAAACCAATGTCAAAAACTGGAGTCAATTTTTGGATGAAAGGAAACCCCTTTATAAAGATAAAAATGAATTAATTAAATTTAAGTTCTTTCTTTGGCCTAATTATCGATTAGAAGATTTAGCTTGTATGAATCGTTATTGGTTTGATACCAATAATGGTAGCCGTTTCAGTATCTTAAGGATACATATGTATCCACGATTGAAAATTAATTGATAGTACGATATACCCTGTCTCGTATAGAGTATCTGATATAGAGTATCTGAAAGCAAACAAATGCACACATGCCTTGTTTTACATCTCATTCGAATCTAATTCGAGTAGACGATACTAAATCAATAAAATAAGGCATCGATTAGATCTAGAAATGAATCAACAGAATCTTCTTCATTTTAGGATTTTAGGTTTCAATTATTCGCTTTTGTGAATGAAAAAAACGTACCTACCACCTTTTTGGATTCCTATCTCAATCAAATTTGAAATTTGATTAATTTATTGGAATTGATAAAATTAGAGGTTCATAAAGAAATTAAGTCTATATACCACGTTCAAATTACTGGCATTATTATTACTGATCAATAAAATTCGAAAAAATCCATATCCGTAAAATAAAGAAAGGGGAAATTCATTTATGGTAAAAAATTCTGTCATTTCAGTTATTTCTCAAGAAGAAAAGAAAGGATCTGTTGAATTTCAAGTATTCAATTTCACCAATAAGATACGGAGACTTACTTCACATTTAGAATTGCACAAAAAAGACTATTTATCTCAGAGAGGTTTGAAGAAAATTTTGGGAAAACGTCAACGACTGCTAGCTTATTTGGCAAAAAAAAATAGAGTACGTTATAAAGAATTAATTAATCAGTTGGACATTCGAGAGACAAAAACTCGTTAATTTGATTAAATTAATTTGAAGAGTTATTTCATTGTCACTTATATGTTTCGATTAAATTTTGATGAACTTCTTTTCACTTTCAGTAATTCATGGAAGAATGAATCGTTAAAAAACTTATGACTGCACCAACTACAAGAAAAGACCTCATGATAGTCAATATGGGGCCTCAGCACCCATCAATGCACGGTGTTCTTCGACTCATCGTTACTCTAGATGGTGAAGATGTTGTCGACTGCGAACCAATATTGGGTTATTTACATAGAGGGATGGAGAAAATTGCGGAAAACCGAACAATTATACAATATTTGCCTTATGTAACACGTTGGGATTATTTAGCTACTATGTTCACAGAAGCAATAACCATAAATGGGCCCGAACAATTAGGCAATATTCAAGTACCTAAAAGGGCTAGCTATATCAGAGTCATTATGTTGGAGTTGAGTCGGATAGCTTCTCATTTGTTATGGCTCGGTCCTTTTATGGCGGATATTGGTGCGCAGACCCCTTTCTTCTATATTTTTCGAGAAAGAGAATTAATATATGACCTATTCGAAGCTGCCACCGGTATGCGAATGATGCATAATTATTTTCGTATTGGAGGAGTGGCTGCCGATCTACCCTATGGCTGGATAGATAAATGTTTGGATTTTTGCGATTATTTTTTAACAGGGGTTGCTGAGTATCAAAAACTTATTACCCGGAATCCTATTTTTTTAGAACGAGTTGAAGGCGTAGGCATTATTGGGAGAGACGAGGCATTAAATTGGGGTTTATCGGGACCAATGCTACGAGCTTCCGGAATAGAATGGGATCTTCGTAAAGTTGATCATTATGAGTCTTACGATGAATTTGATTGGCAGGTTCAATGGCAACGAGAAGGGGATTCATTAGCTCGTTATTTAGTACGAATCAGTGAAATGACAGAATCCATAAAGATTATTCAACAGGCTCTGGAAGGAATTCCAGGAGGGCCTTACGAAAATTTAGAAATCCGACGTTTTGACAGATTAAAAGATCCTGAATGGAATGATTTTGACTATCGGTTTATTAGTAAAAAACCTTCTCCAACTTTTGAATTGTCGAAACAAGAACTTTATGTGAGAGTTGAAGCCCCAAAAGGAGAATTGGGAATTTTTCTGATAGGCGATCAGAGCGTTTTTCCTTGGAGATGGAAAATTCGCCCACCAGGTTTTATCAATTTGCAAATTCTTCCTCAGTTAGTTAAAAGAATGAAATTGGCTGATATTATGACAATACTAGGTAGCATAGATATCATTATGGGAGAAGTTGATCGTTGAAATGATAATTGATACAACAGAAATAGAGACTATCAATTCTTTTTCCAAATTGGAATCCTTAAAAGAAGTCTATAGGATCATATGGATGCTTGTCCCTATTTTGACTCTTGTATTAGGAATCACAATAGGTGTACTAGTAATTGTTTGGTTAGAAAGAGAAATATCTGCAGGAATACAACAACGTATCGGACCTGAATATGCCGGCCCTTTAGGAATTCTTCAAGCTCTAGCAGATGGGACAAAACTACTTTTGAAAGAGAACCTTATTCCATCTACAGGAGATACTCGTTTATTCAGTATCGGACCATCCATAGCAGTAATATCTATCTTTCTAAGTTATTCAGTAATTCCTTTTGGTGATCACCTTGTTCTAGCCGATCTTAGTATTGGTGTTTTTTTCTGGATTGCCATTTCAAGTATTGCTCCCGTTGGACTTCTTATGTCGGGGTATGGATCAAATAATAAATATTCCTTTTTAGGTGGTCTACGGGCAGCTGCTCAATCAATTAGTTATGAAATACCATTAGCTCTATGTGTGTTATCAATATCTCTACGTGTGATTCGGTGAGACCTAAAATTTCTCCAAATTCTTTTCTTTCTAGAAACAAGGATAAAAAGATTTGATTGACTATATATTTTTATTTTTCTTCAGCATTTGAGTTGATGAACTAAACCAGATAGTTATATGAGTGAAAGAAAACGGCTTCTAAATTTGCAGTAAAAAGGTTGAGTCTCATTTCCTATGTACAAGAATCAAATGGTGAAAAAAGTAAACATAAGCAATAGAGATTGTTTACCCCAAGATTCGTGAATTGTCATGATAGCTTGAAGCGGGTTCAAAAGATCAACTATATG